TCATCCACTTTCATGAATGAATTACATATGATATTTTTCCTAATTTCCTGTCCATGATCAAAGAGTTAACACTCTTTTTTGCTTTGCCAATCCCGATTTATGAAATAATCCTGTCTCAAGACTTCAACCTGACCCAAGCCAATCCTAAGTCCCATGGATCTAGGACCTATTCTTTTATTGATCTTAAGTCTTTGTAGAAGTCCTCTGACTAAGTAGAAGTCCTCTGACTAATCCTTTTTTGGCGGAACAAAAAACCTAAGAGATTCTTTCAATTTTTTTCAAAGATAATGTAGAGATAATTCATTATTCCTAAATACATCAAAGTTCCTTCTTCTATATTCTTAATTCTTCTATTCTAAATTCTAAGATAAGAGTTGAGTGGGTTTAGGAATCTTGTTTATTCCAAAACGCGATTTTAGTACTTTTCTTTTAGTACTCTATTTTCATATCATAGAAATTCATATCATATAAATAATAGACTATATTTCTTTTTCTTCTTTTTTTTCATTGAATTGAAAATTCAATTTGTAATTCTTTTCTTGAATTTCTTCCTTTACCATAAGATAAGAGATTCTTTACTTTCACTTTCTATTTCTAATTCTATTTCTAAGATATAAGATCAATATGAAATAGAAAAAAGAGAAGTAAGATAAGTCTTTACTTTCTAAGCATGAGCTAATTCATAGATCTTTAGGCTTTGATTGCCGAGGAATATAGAGACTTTACAAAGAAAAACCGAGGATTGGGGCTGTCATTTCATATGTATATGGTGAAAATTCTTTACGCTCCCAGTGTGCCTATGATGTAGCACCAGGCGGATTTTTAGCTAGTGTGTATCACCAAAATAAGGTATGGTATAGATAAACCAGAAGAGGTATGCATAAAAGTCTTTGCTCCCAGGAGTAATCCTCAAACCCCGTCAGTTTTCTGGATTTGGAGAAGTGCTTATTTTCAGGAACGGGAATCTTATGATATGTTGGGAATTTCTTATGAGAAGAATCCTCGCCTTAAACGTATCTTGATGCCTGAAAGTTGGATAGGCTGGCCCTTACGTAAAGATTCTATTACGCCCAATTTCTATGAAATTCCAGATTTCATTGATTGAATTTCATTTCAATCAATGAGCATCTTGGCATTCCCCTTTTAGATGAAACAGAGTAACTGGACTTTCATTCGTAGTGTGGAGGGAGGGGCTAAAATAAAAAAAGAAAAATAGGCTTTCATTGATATTCTTCAATTGGGAAGATATCATATAATATACATTTCGTATGAGCAGAAAAAATAGGATGACTCAAAAGAATTCTGCACCATGAACTTTGTACCGCGCACATCACTTAGTGGGGACCTCAGAAAGTAACAAGAGTGGCAAAAAAAATATGAAATTGGAAAGAAAAGACAGAAGAGACGAAATGAAGAAATGCAAAATGATAAGAATCGGAGTTTCTTTGTACTGTGTATGAAATACATCCTTTCTATTCCTATCCTTCCACTCTTTGATTGAATCCTTTTAGCTAATTTTTTTTAGCTATTAGATTTGAGATATATACGAAAATTGCACATACTTTTGGAATAAGAAAAGTATGAACCTAGAGGAAAAAAAATACAAATGAAAAAGAAAGTAAAGAATCTCTATCCCGATCCGTCTCAATGAATTCATTTCATTTGTATGAGGTATGAATATCTATCCGATACATTATTCACGTGTCAGGAACCAGATTTGAACTGGTGACACGAGGATTTTCAGTCCTCTGCTCTACCAACTGAGCTATCCCGACCATTTCCCGTGCATCATCCTAGCAGAGTACTTATATCTATGTCAATGAATCAATGAAAAAAAACTAAAAAATAAAATATTAAAAAATTGTACCTAGCCCCTGAATTTCTTAGATCTTCCAAAAGAAGACTTTTTTTGGAAATGTAAGGAAAAATATATGGACTATGAATGATTCAATAACGGAGATTCCTTGAACATATATGTTCATATCGTACTATACAAAACAAATGAGATTGGATTGGAAGAAGATACGAGTATTTCTATTCGGATCCATTTGTGAAAGAACAGAGAGTGAATGAAATGAGAAAGATATTTCATTTTGTTTAAACTGAGCCACTGATGAAAAAAAAAGAAAGAGGATGAGGATAAATAAAGAGCGAGGAAGTAAAATGGGCTTTTTATTGGGGATAGAGGGACTTGAACCCTCACGATTTAAAAATTCGACGGATTTTCCTATTACTATAAATTTCATTGTTGTCGGTATTGACATGTAAAATGGGACTCTCTCTTTATTCTCGTCCGATTAATCTTCAAAAGATCGATCAAACTCTGGAATGAATCATTTTATCACTGAATATTCGAATTCGATTCTTTTTTCAACTTCAATTGTAATTTATTCACAATTACTCTTCAATTTTTCATAGATTTTTTGATCTCTATGATTCTAATTAATAATTAATAGAGGTTTTCTATAGGTCCTTATCTCATACTATTACTCATATTTCTATTTATAGTAATAGGAATAAGAAAGAATATAGAAAATCATATAGAAATATTATTCTATTATTAGATTCTAGAATAATTAGAATAATAGAACGAAGAAATAGATAGATTCTTAATCTAATTCTTAAGATAATAGAATAATAGATAATAGAATATATATACTATATAGAAGATTTCTATTTTCATATAGAGAGAGACAGAATAGAATTCAATATCAGATTTGGGTTGTGATTAATCGTTTGCTATGTCAGTATGTATACGTACGTATTAATATAAGGCTATCCTTTCTGTCATTTCGATAGAAGGTTTTTAGCTACTAACGTAACGTAGTCAATTTCATTTGTTAGAACAGCTTCCATTGAGTCTCTGCACCTATCCCTTTTTATTCTCATTTTCCATCATTTTTTCTCTCAAAAAAAAAGATTTGGCTCAGGATTGCCCATTTTTAGTTCCAGGGTTTCTCTGAATTTGGAAGTTACCACTTAGCAGGTTTCCATACCAAGGCTCAATCCAATCAAGTCCGTAGCGTCTACCAATTTCGCCATATCCCCTTTACTTTGAGACAAGAATCCAGTTGTAATTCCATCCACCTCTTTCATTTATCTTGCCACTATTGAATTCATTAGGTAATGATTTCTATATCGAAAAAGTGTATGCTGCTATTTTATTTTTTTGCCCACCCTCTATTCTACCATTTCCTCTCTATTGGATGAACCCTATTTGTTTCAATACGAAATGATTCTATCATTGATGTATCCGCAATTCAATACGGATAGATATATCCCACATATATATATGCCTTTACTCCTCCTTCATTTTTAAAGTAAGGTTTGTTATAGTGTAACGGTCGATATTCATACTTTTTTTTTCATTTTTTTCATTTCGAATTCTAATTTGCTTGATATATTGATATTTTCTTTTCATATTTCATATATATATTCATATATATATATATATGATATATGAATATGATATATGAATATGATATATGAATATGGAATTGAATTTCTATTTAGATATCTATTTTATAGATATCTAAATAGTTTTCGATTCTATTTTAGAATTTCTATTCTATTTCGAAAATCGATAAAATAGAATCGAAAATAGATAACTAAGAAATAGAAGAAATTGAAAGAATCAAGAAATGAAATAAAAAAATAAGAAGAATCACTAGGTAATAACTCAGATCCGATAGTTTCCTGTATTCCTATACACTATTGCTCTTATATCCGCCCGCTTAGCTCAGAGGTTAGAGCATCGCATTTGTAATGCGATGGTCATCGGTTCGATTCCGATAGCCGGCTCTTTTTCTTTATCGATTTTTTATTTCCATGATTGAAAATCTCTACTCTCGCTTTCTCTAAATGTCGGGTCACCAATCTATTATGTCATGGTAACTTGCAGCTATAGCTATGAAGAAAAAAGTTGACTAGAACAATTAGATCTCTACAGAAAAAATTGGAAAACGTAACCGTCGCTTGAATTTCCTATATATACAAAAAATCCGAATATTGATAAGATTTCTTTGATTCTGTTTTGTAGGACTTTAGTAAATTTAGTTTTGCTTTGCTAATCCTTTAGTTCAGTCTGAATTTAGATCTTTTTGTCAAAGAAAAGTAAATAAAAAAGGAGCCTTTATATGTCTCGTTACCGAGGACCTCGTTTCAAAAAAATACGCCGGCTGGGGGCTTTACCGGGACTAACTAGTAAAAGACCCAGATCCAGAAGTGATCTTCAAACCCAATTGCGCTCTGGAAAAAGATCACAATATCGTATTCGTTTAGAAGAGAAACAGAAATTGCGTTTTCATTATGGTCTGACAGAGCGACAATTACTTAAATATGTGCATATTGCTGGAAAAGCCAAAGGGTCAACAGGCCAGGTTTTACTACAACTACTCGAGATGCGTTTGGATAACATCCTTTTTCGATTAGGTATGGCTTCGACCATTCCTGGAGCCAGACAATTAGTTAACCATAGACACATTTTAGTTAATGGTCGTATAGTGGATATACCAAGTTATCGTTGCAAACCCCGAGATATTATTACTACGAAGGATAAAGAAAGATCGAAAGCTCTGATTCAAAATTATCTTGTTTCATCCCCCCACGGGGAATTGCCAAACCATTTGACTATTGACTCCTTACAATATAAAGGATTTGTAAATCAAATAATAGATAGTAAATGGATCGGTCTGAAAATAAATGAGTTGTTGGTCGTAGAATATTATTCCCGTCAGACTTGATTCTAACGAAAAGAAAAAAGCAAGGTTCATACCAATTTTGACTCCTTTCGCTAAAGTAAATAGAGTAACCTGTGCCCTGTCTCATTCACATATCAAAAAAGGATCGGCAATAGGATTATTTTTCTTTTTTTCTTATTTTCAATAGAAATACGATATTTCTATTTGTATTTTACCTATCACAGGGATGAATTAGGGCTAGAGAATCTCTATTAAATAAGGAAATGGAAATAAGGGTCTTACCGTTAGAATAATGATATCCATTTTTATTTGATTTGATACATTGTAGTCGGTAACGTTGATGAATGAAAAGAAACGGAGAGAGAGGGATTCGAACCCTCGGTAAACAAAAGTCTACATAGCAGTTCCAATGCTACGCCTTGAACCACTCGGCCATCTCTCCTACAGAATGTTATTCTTGACCAAAACCCGAATGAATAGCGAGTCCTTCATCTTAATTGTAGTACATGTATAACCGCCCGATGGTTCTATAATAAGAAATTTCTTTTCCAATTTCATATTTATCAACAACAACTTCTTTCATCATCTAACCTATGGAATTCATGAATCATCCGATGAATCTTTCTATTTCAATTGTATGGTGTGTCACATACACGTTATGCAAACAAAAAGGATGTTTATTTGAATTTGAGATTTTCTCATGGAATGATTCTTCCATTCTTTTTTGGATCATAACCAAATCAAAACTTCTCGAGTTATTAAAATCCATAGGAAACTTGGTTATTCAACTTAGATGAAATAGTAATAGTCATTGGTATACTACGAAACTGGAATGAAATCTAATCTGATTCAAATATTTCATTTCATCTTTGTCCAAAAGAGGGACACCGCCTTTTTTCCAAATAGTCTGTTTTTATGTTATTTTGTACTGTACAATTCCTTTTTTTGTGGGATCGTTTTCCCCGAAGGGGGATGAGAAGAATTATAGAATGAATTGCTAATTATGCCTAGATCTCGAATAAATGGAAATTTTATTGATAAGACCTCTTCTATTGTAGCCAATATCTTATTACGAATAATTCCGACAACTTCCGGAGAAAAAAAGGCATTTACCTATTACAGAGATGGTGCGATTTGATTTTTTCTTGTTTTTTTTAACCCTCAGTTTTACGAGAAAAAGAACGTAGTTAGGACTAGAAAAAAACAAATTAGTAAAAGAAACCTACGCTTGGTGAAGGTGAAGTTTATAGATAGATCAATTCCTTCTGTCGTGTATCCTCGATTGATGCAGCCTTAGATGCTTCAATTATCGATTTTAGTATTGAGCGAAAGGTTACATCTATAGGTTCTGTATTGAAGGTCAATACTACTTCATTTAGTACCAATAGGTGGCATCGGGGAAAAAGCACTACACCTAGGAATCAACAACACAAAAACTTTGTTATAAAGAACCCTTTTCCTTATTGGTATCGGGACTGAAAAGAATGGTTAGGAAAACAAAGATCCATCTCATTCGTACTTTTGGTACCCGTATAACCATCAAAGACCGTTGAAGTGACTAATTCCTGGAAATCTTAAGCGTTGAGTACAAAGGAATCTTTGGAGTTACCATTTTTATCTAGCACTAATATGATTGGTGTTAATAAAAAACCTCTTGTGGGAAGGCTGGCTAGAAATTTCTTGTAAAAATACCAGCTCCTGTCAGTTCATAATGAGAATAGTGAAATTTTGATTACATGAATTATTCCTCTTAGTACTATGCACAGAAGGGAGGAGCCGTATGAGATGAAAATCTCACGTACGGTTCTGGAACGGAGATTCTTTTAATAGAATGAACGACCGTAACGGATGTCGGCTCAATCCGAAGGAAATTATGCAGAAGCTTTACAGAATTATTATGAAGCTACGCGACCAGAAATTGATCCCTATGATCGAAGTTATATACTCTATAACATAGGTCTTATACACACAAGCAACGGAGAGCATACAAAAGCTTTGGAATATTATTTCCGGGCACTAGAACGAAATCCATTTTTACCACAAGCTTTTAATAATATGGCCGTGATCTGTCATTACGTGCGACTATCTTCACTATAGAAAGAAAAAAAGATTTAATCGTCTAGTAAATACTAGAAAAAAGATAGGCTTTCTACATAGGAATCGTCCAAAGTAACGATTTTTATCAGCTGTAGCAAGGAAAAAGACTTCGCGAGAACCAAAAAAATCGGAAGAAATAGGTATGGCCTATATACTATACTCTATGGATAAAGAGTCGAATTGATAGAGAAAGCACCGTAAAGATCCATTAATAAGCTATTATTTGGTAAATACAGTTCAGAACTGCTTACTTATGTCATGATATGAAAAGTGATAAATCAACTTATGTAATAGAGTTGATCTACTAAAGTATTGAGCAGCGGTGTAGCATCAGATCCCAAAGATAGTAAGTTCTTTTTTCTTAACGGAGGAAAGTCTTTTTCAAAGATTCTATATAAATAGAAATATCATATACCATATATGAAATACGAAACCGAGATAGTTACCTTTCAGAAAATTATAACGATATGGGGGGATATCTATGCTTCATTCTTCTGAAGGTGGGAGAAAAGAGAAAACTAATCATTGATCCAAATTAGATTTGGAAACTTATGCAATAAACATCTTCTGGTTAACCCAAGAAAAAAGAGAATAGTTAGCATAGGAGAGATTAAGAGAAGATGGGACGCAAAAAGAATCGATTGCTGAGCCGTATGAGGTAGGAAACTCTCAAGTACGGTTCTAAGGGAGGGAATTTACTAAC